AAACCTTGGCACAGGTCTAAACTACGACTCTCTCATAGAAATCTAATGCAAAACAAAAAAGAAATAAAAGATTTTTGTTTTTTAACAGTTTGGGGAATGGAAACCGATCTTCCTTTTGGTTCTCCCAGAAAACGATCTTCCTTTTTTAAACCCATTTTTAAGGAATTGGAAACAAAGATTGGAAAATCGAAAAATACCTATTTCTTGGCTCGAAAAACTTTAAGGGAAAAGACGAAATTAGTTTCAAAACAAATAAAAAATTGGGTTATACAACATTCATTTTTAAAAAAAATAAGAGTATTTTCAAAATTAAAGCCAATCCTTTTTTTTAGTGTAAGTAAGGTCTATAAATCGGATCAACCAAAAAACAACAAAGATTCTACAAGCATCAATAAGATAATTCCTGAATCATTTAGTAGTCAAATTCAACCTTCAAACCGGACAACGACAGAAAAAAAAACCAAGGATCTGACTGCTAGGGCAATCACAATCCGGAATCAAATAGAACGAATGACAAGGGATAAAAAAAAAAACGCAGGAATTTTTATTAGTGCTAACAAAAGAAATTCTAAAGGTAAAAGATTAGAATCTTCAAAAAATCTTTTGGAAATAATAAAACGGAGAAATCTTCGATTAATCTCGAAAATCTATTTCTTTAGAAAATTTTTTTTTGAAAGAATATACACAAATCCTTTTTTGTCTATCATTAATCTTTCCAAACTCATTAAACAACCTTTTCTCGGCTCAATAAACAAATTTATCAATATCAATAAATTGATAAATAGTAATGAAGCAAATGAAGAAAGAGTTAATAAAAAAAACGACAATCCAATTTACTTTATTTCAATTATTTCAACTATACAAAAGTCAATTAATACTATTAGGAATCAAACAAACTCACAAAAACGTTGCTACTTATCCTACTTGTCACAAGCATATGTATTTTACAACTTATCACAAACTCAAGGTATTCATTTTTATAAAAGATCTGTTTTTAAATATCATGATTGCGGAATTCCTTTTTTTGTTAAGACTAAAATAAAAAAGTCCTTTGAAGGGATAATTGACTCGGAATTAAGTCATAAAAAACGCTTGAATTTTGGAATAAATGGCTGGAAAACCTGGTTAAAGAAATTAAAACGACATTATCAATACAATTTATCTGAAATTCGAAGGTCTAGATTACTACCCAAAATGCGGGGAAATCAAAATCCTATGGCTCAGGATTGCAAAAGGGGTTCATATGAAAAAAATGGATTAATTGAAAAAGATGGATTAATCTCGTTCAAAAAACAAAACACTCTTGAAGTATATTCCTTAGGGAATCAACAAGAGAATTTTCAAAAATACTCTCGATATGGTCTTTTATCATATCAATCTAGTAATTCTGAAAATCAAAATAAAAGGGACTCGTCTATTTATGGATCAACTTTTGAAACACAAGTAAATAAAAAACAAGATAGTTATTACAATTCAAACACGCAAAAATACAACTTTTTTGATATATGGGGAAGCAGTCCTATTACTAATTATATAGGAAAGAGCGATAGAAAATATTTTGATTGGAAAACTATCCATTTTGGTCTTAGCCAAAAGATCGCTATTGGGTACTGGATCAAGATCGATACCACGAGTAATCAAAATACTAAAATGAAGTATCAAATAACTGATAAAATTGCCAAAAAAACCCTTTTCTATCTCACGCTTCCGAAAAAACCTAAAATAAAGTTACGAACCCCCCCCAAAATCTTTTTAGTTTTAGATTGGACAGGAATGAATGAGGAAATACTAAAGTGTCCCATCTCAACTCTAGATCTTTGGCTCTTCCCAGAATCTTTGATACTTTATAACCTATATAAAATAAAACCTTGGGTTATATCAAGTAAAGTACTTCTTTTACGAAGGAATCTAAATAAAAATGTTTGTCAAAACATCGTAGACAACAAAGAAGTTGAATGTGTTATACCCCCGAATAAAAAAAATCAAAAAGACAAAGAATTTCCGATAAACAAAGGAAATCTTAGATCAGCTGCACGAAAACGGGTGAATCTTGAATCCCACTCTTCAATAAACCATCAAAAAGATAGTGAAAAACAGTATGGAGGATCAAAGGTAAGGGGGGGTAAAAAGAAAAAACAATATAAAAGGAAGACAGAAACAGAACTCGATTTATTGCTGAAACGCTATTCACTTTTTCAATTGAGATGGGGTGACACTTTGAATCAAAGAATGATCAACAATATCAAAATATATTGTCTACTGCTTAGACTGGTAAATCCAAGAAAAATTACTATATCTTCGATTCAGCGAAGAGAAATGACCTTGGATATATTACTAATTCAGAAGAATTTAAGTTTTGTAGAATTGGTCAAAAAGGGGCTATTAGTTATCGAACCCACTCGTCTGTCTGTAAAAAGCGATGGACATTTTATTCTGTATCAAACTTTATGTATTTCATTGGTTCATAAGAGTAAGCAAAAACAAGAATACCCGGAACAAGTAGATATTGATAAGAATGTTTTTGATTTTCTTGTTCCTGAAACTATTTTACCTCATAAATATCGTAGAGAGTTTAGAATTAAAATTTGTTTCAATTCAAAAAATACGAATACAAATCCAATATTTAACAAGACGAGCAGCTGTAGTCAATTTTTGAACAAACATAAGCATCTTGATAAAGAGAAGAATGAATTCATTAAAGTCAAATTTTTTACTTGGCCTAATTATCGATTAGAGGATTTAGCTTGTATAAACCGCTATTGGTTTGATACAAATAATGGCAGTCGTTTCAGTATGTTAAGGATATATATGTATCCCAGGCTGAAACGTTGTAGGTAGCCCCGTTTTCCTAGATATATTATATCCTTAGGTATATTCTATCCTTCTATCCTATAGGGTATACGAGAGCAAAAAGATTTGTGCGTGTGCCACTTTATGGCCCGTTTGAATATATGATCCTAAAATAACTAACGTATTTATTAGACCTAGAAATCTATTAACAGAATTTTTTTATTTTAGGTCTATATTATGCGCGGCTGGAAATGCAAAAAAAGTACTTACGCCTCTTTGAATAAAATTGAATTTTGAATTCAATATCCCTATCCTTAGCTCATAAATAAATTTAAATTGTTGTATATACCACAGTAAAATTACTAACATTATTCTTACTCATCAGTCAAATCCATACTATTAAAAAAATTGGAAGAGGGAAAATCTTTTATGATCAAAAAAGTATTCATTTCGGTTAGCTCTAAAGAAAGAAACAGAGGGTCTGTTGAATTTCAAATATTCAGTTTTACCAATAAGATACGGAGGCTTACTTCACATTTAGAATTGCACAAAAAAGATTATTTATCTCAGAGAGGGTTGCGAAAAATTTTAGGAAAACGCCAGCGACTGTTGGCTTATTTGTCAAAAAAAAAATGGAGCCCATTATAAATAAAATTAAAATAAAGAATTAATAGGTCAATTGAGTATTAGAGAGACAAAAATTCGTTAATTCAAAAATTCATGTTGTTTTAAGTGCTTCTTTTTTTTTATTACTTAAAACAACATGAATTTTTTATTTTAAATTTTTATTAATTTCTTTTCACTTTCAGTAATTCATGGAAGAATCAATCAATAAACAACTTATGACTGGTCCAGCTACAAGAAAAGACCTTATGATACTAAATATGGGTCCGCACCACCCATCAATGCATGGTGTTCTTCGGCTCATCCTTACCCTAGACGGCGAAAATGTTGTTGACTGTGAACCAATATTGGGTTATTTACATAGAGGGATGGAGAAAATTGCGGAAAATCGAACAATTGTACAATATTTACCTTATGTAACGCGTTGGGATTATTTAGCTACTATGTTCACAGAAGCAATAACTGTAAACGGCCCCGAACAATTAGGAAATATTCAAGTACCTCAAAGAGCTAGTTATATCCGAGTAATTATGTTGGAGTTGAGTCGTCTAGCTTCCCATTTGTTATGGCTCGGGCCCTTTATGGCAGATATTGGCGCACAGACCCCTTTCTTTTTTATTTTTCGAGAAAGAGAATTGATTTATGATCTATTCGAGGCTGCTACAGGTATGCGAATGATGCATAATTATTTTCGTATCGGAGGAGTAGCTGCTGATCTACCTCATGGCTGGATAGATAAATGTTTAGATTTTTGTGAGTTTTTTTTAGCAGGAGTTGCTGGGTATAAAAAGCTTATTACACGTAATCCCATTTTTTTAGAACGGGTTGAGGGTGTAGGTGTTATTGGTGGAGAAGAAGCACTAAATTGGGGTTTATCAGGACCAATGCTACGAGCTTCCGGAATCCAATGGGATCTTCGTAAAGTTGATCATTATGAGTGTTACGACGAATTGGATTGGGAGGTTCAATGGCAAAAGGAAGGGGATTCATTAGCTCGTTATTTAGTACGAATCGGTGAAATGATAGAATCCGTAAAAATTATACAACAGGTTCTGGAAGGACTTCCAGGGGGACCCTATGAGAATTTAGAAATCCGACGCTTTGCTAAAGTAAAAGATACCGACTGGAATGATTTTGAATATCGATTTATTAGTAAAAAACCTTCTCCAACCTTTGAATTGTCCAAACAAGAACTTTATGTGAGAGTCGAAGCCCCAAAAGGCGAATTGGGCATTTTTCTAATAGGAGATCAGAGTGTTTTTCCTTGGAGATGTAAAATACGACCACCGGGTTTTATCAATTTGCAAATTCTTCCTCAGTTAGTTAAAAGAATGAAATTGGCTGATATTATGACGATACTAGGGAGCATAGATATCATTATGGGAGAAATTGATCGTTAAAAAATGGATACAACAGAAATACAAACTATCAACTCTTTTTACAGATTTGACTCCTTAAACTTAATTAAAGGGGTATATGGAATCATATGGCCGCTTGTCCCTATTTTGACTCTTGTATTAGGAATCATAACAGGTGTGCTCGTAATTGTTTGGTTAGAAAGAGAAATATCCGCGGGTATACAACAACGTATTGGACCTGAATACGCGGGCCCCTTAGGAATTCTTCAAGCTCTAGCAGATGGTACAAAACTGCTTTTCAAAGAGAACCTTGTTCCATATAGAGGTGATGTTCATTTATTCAGTATCGGACCATCCGTCGCAGTCGTAGCAATTTTACTAAGTTATTCAGTAATTCCTTTTGGCTACCACCTTGTTCTAACCGATCTTAGTATTGGTGTTTTTCTATGGATCGCTATTTCAAGCATTGCTCCCATTGGACTTCTTATGTCGGGATATGGATCAAATAATAAATATTCCTTTTTGGGTGGTCTACGAGCCGCTGCTCAATCAATTAGTTATGAAATACCATTAACTTTGTGTGTACTATCAATATCTCTACGTGCGATTCGATGAATTAAAGGATTTCGACTACCTTAAAAAAAATAAGAAAGTCAAGTTAAATGAGTTGAGTATATATTTTTCATTTTTTTTTTTTTTTGATCATTCAGATTGATGAATAAAAGCCAATAGTTATATGGGTGAAAGAAAACAGCTTCTCATTTTGCAGTAAAGGATGAATTCTCATTTCCTATGTACAAGGATTAATTCAAAGCAAACATAAGTAGTAGAGACTGTTTACGGTTACTTATTCATCACTTCTTGAAGCGGGTTTAAAAGATCGATTCTATGTAGTTTTTTATATCTAGTACATAGGTCTATTTATTTAAGATATAAAAGATATAAAAAGAAATTCAGGTTGAACAAAATTGAGTGGGTGGTTAGGAAGACTAAGATACACAAAGGATTAGTAATGGGGATTTTTTAAGTTATCCATGAGAACATTTCTATACATATAAAGGAATTTAAATTGGGCTTTTAGTTAGTAGAAATGATCAAGAAGTACTACCCACGATTCCGATTCAGAGTATGCTCCTATCCGTCGATAAAAAAAATAACTATTACGAACGAAGTAATCTTTTACTTTTGGGAAAATCCCTTTACTTTATATGATATATGAGAAATATCAGAAAGGAGAACAGGAGCGAAATAAAATAGACGAAGTCAAAAAAGAAAGGTCAGGATATCTTTTCTTTCTTTTTTTATGCTTATATATTCTCTTTTTGTTATAAGAAAGTCGAATTCTTTTTCGTTATTGAAAATACTAGGTTGAAATATCTATTTGTTGCTCTTACAAAAAGTTTTTTATTCAAGGATTAAATTATTGATCAACAAAGAAAAAGGCAATTCATGAAATTAATCAAATTAAAAGATAAGATCAATTCCGAAGCATTTTTTAATTAATATTAAAAAATATAAAAATATAGCAAACAGAATTCCGTTGATTTAATTTGGGACCTTCGGAGAAGTTTCAACTCTATCCGAAAAAATATAAAAATCAACAATAATATAATAATAATGGGATGTCCTTATATTTAGCTGTGATCTTTGAGGAGCCGTATGAGGTGAAAATCTCATGTACGGTTCTGGAATAGCGATGAAACAGTGTAATTTTAATCGACTATAATTATCTAACAGTTCAAGTACAGTTGATATAGTTGAAGCACAGTCAAAATATGGTTTTTGGGGGTGGAATCTGTGGCGTCAACCTATAGGATTTTTCATTTTTTTTATTTCTGCTCTAGCCGAGTGTGAGAGATTACCTTTTGATTTACCAGAAGCAGAAGAAGAGTTAGTAGCCGGTTATCAAACCGAATATTCCGGCATCAAATTTGGTTTATTTTACCTTGCTTCTTATCTTAATCTACTAGTTTCTTCATTATTTGTAACTGTTATTTACTTCGGAGGTTGGAATCTTTCAATTCCCTATCTATTTGTTCCTGACATTTTTATCAGAAATAAACAGGGGAAAGTCTTTGGAATAATAACCAGTATCTTTATTACATTAGGTAAAACTTTTTTGTTCTTGTTCATTCCTATTGCGACAAGATGGACTTTACCAAGGCTGCGAATGGACCAACTATTAAATCTTGGTTGGAAATTTCTTTTACCTATTTCTCTAGGTAATCTATTATTAACAACCTCATCTCAACTTCTTTCGCTCTAAGGTATTAGAATAGTCTCTATTCATGACTTGTCTCAAACAAGAGAAAGAAGCAATTGAATTTATACATATTCACAATATGTTTCCTATGTTAACTGAGTTGATGAATTATGGTCAACAAACAATACGAGCCGCTCGGTACGTAGGTCAAGGTTTCACAATTACTCTGTCTCATGTAAATCGTTTACCGATAACTATTCAATACCCTTATGAAAAATTGATCACATCAGAACGTTTCCGGGGCCGCATTCATTTTGAATTTGATAAATGCATCGCTTGTGAAGTATGTGTTCGTGTATGTCCTATCGATCTGCCCGTTGTAGATTGGAAATTTGAAAGTAATATTCGAAAGAAACGGTTGTTTAATTACAGTATTGATTTTGCAATCTGCATATTTTGTGGTAATTGTGTCGAGTATTGTCCGACAAATTGTTTATCAATGACTGAAGAATATGAACTTTCGACTTATGATCGTCATGAATTGAATCATAATCAAATTGCTTTAGGTCGGTTACCGACATCAATAATAGGTGATTACACAATTCGAACAATTTCGAATTCACCTCAAAAAAGAAAAGAAAAAGCTTTTGTTTGATCAATGTTTGATCAATCACGATATTGGCTAAAATTTTAATTTAATACGTATTTCAAATATTTGTATATTAGAGTAATGATTTGAAAATAGAAATTTTCAAATTCTTTTTCGGGGGTTTAATTACAATGCCCAAGAACACTATCTACATCAAGATCAAGTCACACCCACTCAACTTTCATTTAGTTTTAATTAAGTTTAGTTAAGTTAAGAAGTATCATAAACATAAACCAAATGGAGTCTCTTCTTTTTTGTTTTTCCTGGTCAGATCAATAAAGTCATGAAATACCTTGATTTCTATTTTTTTTTATGGATTTACCCGAACCAATACCGGATTTTATTTTAGTCTTTCTGGGATCAAGCCTGATCTTAGGGGGTTTAGGGGTCGTATTACTTCCCAATCCAATTTTTTCTGCTTTTTCGCTGGGATTGGTTCTGATTTGTATATCCTTAATCTATATTCTACTGAGTTCTTACTTTGTAGCTGCTGCGCAGCTACTGATTTACGTCGGAGCTATAAATATTTTAATTCTTTTTGCTGTGATGTTCATGAATGGTTCAGACTATTCCAAATATTTGAATCCTTGGATGTTTGGGGATGTAATTACTTGGATGGTTTCCACAAGTCTTTTTATTTCACTAATTACTACTATTCCAGATACGTCATGGTACGGGATTATTTGGACTACAAGATCAAACCAGATTGTGGAGCAAGATTTGATAATTAATAGTCAACAAATTGGAATTCATTTATCAAGAGATTTTTTTCTGCCATTTGAACTTATTTCAATAATTCTTTTAGTTGCTTTAATAGGCGCCGTTGCTATAGCTCGTCAATAAGTCAATAACAAAAATAAATTATCAATGAAAAATTTTCATATTTGTTATTGCTTATATGTGATTCAAAAATTCTTCTTTCGATTAAAAATAATGAGATTTAGAAGGAGTTGCTTAACGATGCTAGAGCATGTACTTGTTTTGAGTGCCTATTTATTTTGTATAGGCATCTATGGATTGATCACAAGTCGAAATATGGTTAGAGCCCTTATGTGTCTTGAACTTATACTGAATGCAGTTAATATGAATTTTGTAGCCTTTTCTGGTTTTTGTGATAATCGTCAATTAAAGGGAGAAATCTTATCAATTTTTGTTATAGCTATTGCAGCCGCTGAAGCAGCTATTGGACCGGCTATTGTTTCAGCAATTTATCGTAATCGAAAATCAACTTGTATTAACGAATCCAATTTGTTGAGTAAGTAATATTTATTATATTTCGTATTATATTAACGAATCCAATTTGTTGAATACTAATATAAATTTGAATATTCGATAATATTAATAAATAAATACAAAAATAAAGAAATTCGAATTCGTATAGTTAATACATTAAGGTATGGTCTTGGTTAAAAAACTAGATTAAATCAAAGTATTTTGGCCTTGTCTACTAAAGCAATCCAGAAATAGATTGATTCAAAAATTCTGACAACTTGTTGATTCGTCTGATAACTAAATGTATGGTTTGTTTCTAAGATTACCAGATCGGAATCTTATAACGTTCAAAAATGTATAAACCCAATGTCACATTCAGTAAAGATTTATGATACATGTATAGGATGTACTCAATGTGTCCGAGCTTGCCCAACCGATGTATTAGAAATGATACCTTGGGACGGATGTAAAGCAAAACAAATCGCTTCTGCTCCAAGAACAGAAGACTGCGTTGGTTGTAAAAGATGCGAATCTGCCTGTCCAACAGATTTCTTGAGTGTTCGAGTTTATTTATGGCATGAAACAACTCGCAGTATGGGGCTAGCTTATTAATACGCTCTAGAAAACTAGACTTGAACCCATTTTAGTTTCTTTTTACCGACAAAACCAGTGCTCCTAATATTCTTATGAGCACTGGTTTTTCTGGTCCAAGTATATCTTGTCTTTAACACGAATTTTTTTCCTTGGTTAACGCTAATTGTAGTTTTTCCAATATTGGCGGGTTCCTCAATTTTCTTTTTTCCACACAAAGGAAATAGGATCATTAAATGGTATACTATTTGTATATGCATCTTAGAATTCCTTTTAATCGCCTATATATTTTGTTATCATTTCCAACCAGATGATCCATTAATACAACTAGTGGAGGATTATAAATGGGTCGGTTTTTTTGATTTCCATTGGAGATTAGGAATAGATGGACTTTCTATAGGACCCATTTTACTAACAGGATTCATCACGACTTTAGCTACTTTATCGGCTTGGCCGGTTACTAGAGATTCTCGATTATTTCATTTCCTGATGTTATCAATGTACAGCGCGCAAATAGGATCATTTTCTTCTCGAGACCTTTTACTTTTTTTCATCATGTGGGAGTTAGAATTAATTCCCGTTTATCTACTTCTATCCATGTGGGGAGGAAAGAAACGTCTGTACTCAGCTACAAAATTTATTTTGTACACCGCGGGAGGCTCCATTTTTCTAGTAATAGGAGTTCTGTGTATGGGTTTATATGGTTCTAATGAGCCAATATTAAATTTTGAAATATTAGCAAATCGGTCGTATCCTGCGGCCTTAGAAATACTATTCTATATTGGTTTTTTTATTGCTTTTGCTGTCAAATCGCCGATTATACCTTTACATACATGGTTACCAGATACCCACGGAGAAGCACATTATAGTACTTGTATGCTTCTAGCTGGAATCTTATTAAAAATGGGAGCGTATGGATTGGTTCGTATCAATATGGAATTTTTTTCTCACGCCCATTATCTGTTTTCACCTTGGTTAATAATAGCAGGCACAATCCAAATAATCTATGCGGCTTCAGCATCTCTTGGCCAACGGAATTTAAAAAAAAGAGTAGCGTATTCGTCTATATCCCATATGGGCTTTATAATTATAGGAATTGGTTCGATAAGTGATACAGGGCTTAATGGGGCTCTTTTACAAATAATATCTCATGGATTTATTGGTGCTGCACTTTTTTTCTTGTCGGGGACGACTTATGATAGAATACGTCTTGTTTATCTTGACGAAATGGGCGCAAAAGCTATCCCAATGTCAAAAGTATTCACGATGTTCAGTAGCTTTTCGATGGCTTCGCTTGCATTACCGGGTATGAGTGGCTTTGTTGCTGAATTGATAGTCTTTTTTGGAATAATTACCAGCCAAAAATTTTTTTTACTACCAAAAATGCTAATTACTTTTCTAATGGCAATTGGAATCATATTAACTCCTATTTATTTATTATCTCTGTCACGACAGATGTTCTACGGATACAAGCTTTTTAATGCTCAAAACTCTTATTTTTTTGATTCTGGACCACGAGAGTTATTTCTTTCAATTTCTCTCTTTTTACCCGTCCTAAGTATTGGTATGTACCCCGATTTCTTTTTTTTACTGTCGGTTGACAGGGTCGAAATAATTCTATCTAATTATTTTAGAAACGCTTTTCATAACTAAACTTAAAAATGCTATGATTTTAAAATCGTTCATTCTACACTAAAAAGTTTTATAAATTTTTAATAAGTCATTTTTAAATAAAGAAAATTGAAACCTATATGGATACGAATCGTATGAATCGATACAATATTGTATCGATTCATACGATTCGTGTCGTTTCACACAAACTTTTTATATGCACATACTCTGTTGTAGTCGTAAGATACATTTGTGTATTTAATTATATGTTAAAGGAAAGGAACCGTAACTATGCAACCCTATTCCAAATAGATTGACCCCAAAGTAGCATATCCAAATTATAAGAAAGCCTATAGACGCTATAATTGCAGAATTTTCTCCTTGCAAGTTTCGATTTGTTCGAGTATGTAAATAAATCGCGAATATGATCCAAGTAATAAACGCCCACGTTTCTTTTGGGTCCCAATTCCAATACGATCCCCACGCTTCATTAGCCCATACTGCTCCCGAAAGAATACCTATGGTTAAAAATATAAATCCTAAACTAATAACCCGATAACTCCAATAATCCAATTCTTGAATCAATTGCGATCTGTAATAATTCTTGGCGAAAAAAAAATTCTTTTTTTGGATTTTGAAAAGATTATTTCTTTCACCGATGTATTCAATTTTACCAAAGGTAAACGAATTGCGTACTAAAAAATGACTTTGACAAAAAAGAAAAAAAATATTTATGCTTTTTCGAAATGTAATCACTAGGAGTGCTGCTGATAATAATGATCCACATAGAAGGAACGCATAACCCAATATCATCGTCGTTACGTGCATTATTAACCACTCGGATTGAAGAGCAGGTACTAATATTGAAGATTGGTGTATTTCCATTAAAAGCCCTGACATCGAAAAGACTTGAGTAAAAACAGCACTTGAACCTGTTATTATGCTTAATAAATTTTTATTTTTTTTGAAATACAGAACTATATGAATAAGAGAAAAACTCCATGATAGGAAGATTAATGATTCGTATAAACCACTTAGTGGAAAATGACCCGAATAAATCCAACGCGTAACTAATAATCCTGTTATACAGAAAAAACTACCTAGCAGGCCTTTTTCGGACAAATGAGATAATTGTATTACTTCATCTAAAAAAAAAAAGGTTATTAAACGAATTATAATTACAATTGAAAGAATTGAAAAGGAAATATGAATTAATATATGTTCTAAGGTTGCTAAGGTTGAAAATATCATACAAAATCTTAAAAAATGCGTTGTCTAAATGCAACTCAAGAGTTGAATTAATTATAGAATCCATTTTTCCTTTTTAAAAGATGACATGCCGCTACTCGGACTCGAACCGAGATGCTTTAGCACTGCTTCCTAAGAGCAGCGTGTCTACCAATTTCACCATAGCGGCTTGTGTTGAACTTATAATAGCCAATTATTAAATATTAAAAAATCGTCGAGAATTTAGAAGTCCATTAAGAGTCAAATTTTTCGTTTATTTTTCCTAAAAGTATCAATTTATTAAATAAATTTTTGTTTAGTTCAAATGTGGATTTGAACGTTCGTTGGTTTAGGGACTTGGGGGCTTTCGTGGGTTTTGGGCTCCCCTAGAATTTTATTATTTGTTCCTGTTAAAAGTTCTTACTAAGTTCTTGATTTAATTGAGTTGATAATAGGAGATATATAAGTAATTTATATATTAATTGCTACAAATTACAAATCGAAAAATAAGAAAGTTATTTGAAAGTATTTCAAACTGTTGGTTAATTCTATTGGTTAATTCAATTAACTAAATATCCTAATATCTTAGGACCCCTTTCGAAAACATCTATAGTCTATTAAAAAGAGAAAAGATAAAAAAAGAGAGATAAAATGAAAAATTGTCGTATTTTTCTAGTAAATGTAACAAAAAATGTGTTGATGGGGAAATTAAGCTTCCCCGTTCTGGAAATGCAAAAAAACCTTTTCTTGTGTTCATTCGTTTATCAGAAACATTTTTCTTTTTTATCAAATTTATCAAAAAGGGTATTTGTATTTACTAAATTCAGTAAAAAAAGAACCAACTCTTTCCCTTTTTTTTACTGAATTTAGTAAATAATCTAAAATTGACAACTCGAAAATAAAAGAGAAAAGAGTAAGCTGAATTTCATTTTCTATTTCCTATAAAATTGACAATTTCCATTATCTAGTGAGTTGATTTAATAAAGAAAAAATGAGTCAATTTTTGAATGCATTCAGACTATTCCAACTTTCTTATTTATTTGTTTTTGTTTGCTGCACAAAAAAACTTTTTGAATTTCCAGTCGAAAGAGATTTACCTAATGAAAAAGCTTTTAAAGCGGTCCAATATCCTTTCTTTTTCCAAATATTTTTTCGAATATGCTTTTTTGATGTAGAAATGCGCTTTTTTGGAACTGCCATTAAAAAAAAATTCCTTGTTGTTTTAGTTGGATGTGAAAGACATGTAGTGTTCAAAAGAAGTTCTTACTTCCTATTATATTCATTCGATTTATTTGCTAATGAATACTCCCTTCATAAAAAGAATATAAATAAATAGAAAAGGTTTGGTTTTTTTTTTCACTTTTTCTATTTCCGAGAATCAACTTAAAATGATTTTTTTTCATATGCTTATTTGCGACTCTTTCTTAGTAAACCCTATATCCAGCAAATCGGTTGTGCTAGAGAAATCAAAATTGTTGAGCTTAAATTTCCTAAATAAAAAGAATTCAACCTTGCATTTTTTCTGTCTAATTTCATTGTTGTACATTGAATGTAGATGGGATAATACAAATAAGGATAAGATCAAAAATTTTTCTTACTGAAAATGTATTTCCTTTTCTATTACCTTAACCGTTCAACCTCGAACATCGTACAAGAAAGTATGTTACACTTTTAAAAACTAGGAATTACTGTGTTTCATAAGATTTGACCGATTGTAATTTCTTGAGTTGAATATTTGAAGTATTTAGAAGAAAATAAGAAAACTAAATAAATAAAAAATAAACTAATAAGAAAAATTCTGAATTTCGGTAGTTTTACTTAGTGCATATCTTTCCTTTTACTTATTCCTATCAAAGAGGTAAGATCTGGTGAATTGGAAACAATAAAAAATTAATTAGGAAACTAAGAATAAAAAAACTTTTTATGCAACAAACATATCAATATGGATGGATTATACCTTTCATTCCACTTCCCGTTCCTATATTCCTAGGGTTGGGTCTTCTTCTTTTTCCAACAACAACAATCAAATTTCGTCGTATGTGGGCCTTTCAGAGTGTTTTATTGTTAAGTATAATCGTGGTTTTTTCAACCAATCTGTTTATTCAACAAATAAATAGCAATTCTATTTATCAATATGTATGGTCTTGGCTCATTACTAATGATTTTTCTTTAGAATTGGGTTATTTGATAGACCCACTTACTTCTATTATGTCAATATTAATCACTACCGTTGGAATTACGGTTCTTTTTTATAGTGATAATTACATGGCTCACGATCAATCCTATTTGAAATTTTTCACTTATATGAGTTTTTTTGGTACTTCAATGCTAGGATTAGTGACTAGTGCTAATTTGATACAAATTTATATTTTTTGGGAATTGGTTGGGATGTCCTCTTATCTATTAATTGGTTTTTGGTTCACACGACCTCTTGCGGCAAATGCTTGTCAAAAAGCTTTTGTAACTAATCGGGTAGGAGATTTTGGTTTATTATTAGGAATTTTAGGGTTTTATTGGATAACAGGTAGTTTCGAATTTGAGGATTTATTCGAAATAGTGAATAATTTGATTTTTAATAATGAAGTAAATCCTTTATTTATTACCTTGTGTGCTGTTCTATTATTTGCTGCTTCCGTTGCTAAATCTGCACAATTTCCCCTTCATGTCTGGTTGCCTGATGCTATGGAGGGGCCCACTCCTATTTCTGCTCTTATACATGCGGCTACTATGGTAGC